TATTCGCTCAAAAAAGCCCCCAGAAGATGTTAATCGTAAATGAGAAGATTGGTTACGTAGAAAAAGTAAGATGGATTCGTATTCAAAAACATGAGAATTATATAAGAACAAGAATAATCTTGGATTACTTTTTGAAAAAATAGAAATATATTTATTTGGAATAATAAAACTATTCCAATTATAATAGTCGTGAAGAAAAAACCGTAATAAATGCAAAGAAGAGGCATCTTTTACCCAGTAGCGAAGGGTTTGAACTAAAATTTCCAGATGAATCGGGTAGGGTATTAATACATCTGATACATAATTTAAATGTGAGAATTTGTCCTCTAAAAAAGGAAATATTGAATGAATTGATCGTAAATTATAATATTTTACGATTTCTGTCCCCTTTAAGCAAGATACTAATAGTAGGGAAAATGGAATTTCCACAATGACTGCAAATCCCTCTGATATCATTTGAGAATACAAATTCTTATTGTACCCAAAAAGTTGATTTTGGTTCGAATCATTAGCAGAACTAATAAAATGATTCTGTTGATACATTCGAGAAATTAAACGTTTTACAATTAGTAAACTAGATTTATTGTTATAACCTACATTTTCCAACAAATTCGATCTATTTAAACCATGATCATGAGCAAATGCATAAATATACTCCCGAAAGATAAGTGGGTATAGGAGGTCAGGTTTCCAAGATCTATCTAGTTCTAAATATCCTTGAAATTCCGCCATTTGAAATTAGGTTTGAACCGAAAATAGGATGGGCTTTATTGGGTTATCAAATGATACATAGTACGATACAGGTAAAACAAGGTATGTATAGTAAGAAAAAAATCGATACCTCGGAAAAAGGTAAGACTCATCAACGGACTCTCTAGCCTCTCTTTTTTCACCTAATTGGTTTAGGTTCATTCTAGGATAAAAAGCCGTTTAGAAATCCTTTATTTTTGCAATCCAATCGCTCTTTTGATTTTGAAAAAAAAAAAGATATATATATATCTTTATCAATATACTGCCTTCTTCTACACATTTATCTCCACCCCATAATGGAGATGGAAATAGCTAGTTTAGGATTCATAAAAAATTGATTGATAATACACTCATGAGAAAAGCCTTTCCCGCGTCAAGCACTAATATATTTTTAACGTTTAATTAGATCGGGATCGGGTAATCATTCAAAAATTAAGAACAGGAGCTCGTTACTTTTTGTTTTCCTAGAATTGGAACCTATAGCTATAGACTATAGTAGGGCTCTATCCATTTATTTACTCGACCCAATTTAAAATTTAGTTTTTATTTCTTTGATTTTTAAATGGATTTTGTTCCACGCCAAGAATTCAAACAATTTACACAAGGTTTTGGACCTCATAGGGTAAGAATGAAATATTCTTTAGAATTCTCTATTGACTATTGATACGACATGCTGCTTTTTCCATTCATTCCTTTCAGGATCAGTCGCGGTCTTACAAACTCTACCGATGGTATAGACGAATCCGTTGCTTCATACAAATGTGTAAAAGATGCTAGCCGCACTTAAAAGCCGAGTACTCTACCGTTGAGTTAGCAACCCGAACTAAAATAATTAGAATGTATAGATACAATCGGAATCCCAATAAACAATAAATAAAGAGGTTGAATTGTACAATGAAATAAAAACATTTAAAAAAGGAAAAACAAAAATATAAAAATTAATAATCAATTATGAACATAATAAAAATGAACAGATCCGATGAAAATCAAAAAAAAAGTTTCAGATATAAAAATCGATGAAAATAAAAATATTTGTAGATCAACTCTTGTTTCTTATGTCATCCATATATTCTATTTGAATATTCTACATTTAATTTAATATTCTATTAAAATCATTAAAAAAAAAAAAAGACTTCTTGTATCACAGCAAATCAAATGAACCCTTTATTTGAATGAAATAAAATCAAATCTATGGGACGGAGATAAGTAGATTCATTTATCCATAATCGGATTATATTTATTTGATACACTGTTGTCAATATAAATGTTGAAATAAAGAATACAATGGAGAAATATAAAAACATTATAAATATAAATTGAGATTATTATTTCAATTTTTATTTTAATTAAATTTTTCAATTTATTAAAATGAAAACCAAGAACTAAGAATTTATGTTGGATCGGCACTAGATATATAATTGACATATATACAAAAGAGTGTAGGCGGACGAATAAATTAACAAAGAAATATAAGAATCCCAGGTTTATTCAATTAATATCAATCAATATAAGTATTAAGTACAAAGTAAAAAAAGAAAGCTTAACCCTTTACTTTTTTATTTGTTCATCGAATTCCAATGAAAAATAAAAAACACCCATTGACATGACAATAATATCAAAAATTTAAGACCAAATTGTTTATTCTCTCGATATTTTTCTCATATATTACATCAATAAAACCAATAAAATAGATTTTTATCGTTATAAAAGACGACATTCTATAAGTAGAAAAAATAAATTAAATATGATATAAATTGAAAAGGGGAAAAAAAAAGCAAAGAAAAGATTATACAAAAATCTATACAAATCATCCACACCTTACCTTCTTTAATTTATATATATTTATATTTCATTAATTTAATTTTGTTTGGTGATTAAGGCGAAGTTCTATAAAAACCCCCGCCTTCTTTGAAATATCATAAACAGTTCCTGTAGGCTGAGCGCCTTTTTCAAGAAAATATAGAATAACAGGAACGTTTAAATAAGTTTGATTCTTTATCGGATCATAAAAACCCACTTTCCGAAGAGCTCTTCCTTCTCTTCGGGATCGAACATCAATTGCAACGATTCGATAAATGGCTCATTGGGATAGATGTAGAGAAACCCCCCCGAGAAACGTATAAGAAGTTTTCTCCTCGTACGGCTCAAGAAAATTCAAGTTATGTTTATATACAAAATTAGAATGGCAAATAGATCCATAAAATCATCAAATCAATTAGACCAAGAATTCTCTTTCTTTATTATATGATTTAAATACTTGTTTCTTACTCTTTCCCCAACAAAAAGGATCTTCATATTTGTAATTTGCACTCTCATAACTCAAGTTGTATAACTCGCAAAGAAAACCTTTTAAGTATTTCATTTATTGATTATTGAGCGGTCTCTAATCCCTTTTTTATCTGTCTCCTTTCGAATCTATTTTGATTTAATCTAGTTGTTAAGACAATTGAAAACGGTATTTCCTTGTTCTAGGATCCTTTATCTTTGCCTTGAATCATTAGGTTTAGATATTACTTCGGTGATAGTTAATCGTTTCAAAATGGCAGCAACACACCATTTTTTGTGATTTCTTTCTATCAAACAATCATATGAATGGTTGATTCTTGTGTAATACACTTTTGATTTGAGCGAAAGGATTTTACCAATTCCAAAAGATTTGACTTTTGAATTTGAAACTTACTTGAATTTGATCCTTTAGATTTCTATATCAAAAATAGACTTACAAAGTTGTCTCAATTTATTAATTGATACTAACCCTAGATTCTTGCCTCCGAAAAACGAATCAATACGTTCTGCTCGAGCTCCATCATGTATGATACGGTTTATATTACAACCCCCCCCCCCCCAAAAAAAATGAGAGTTCTAGTGAACAGAACAAACGATGTCGAGCCAAAAGCACTTTCATTCCTAATATAATAATAAAAAGTGGTGGATGTAAGAATCCACAGTGGATCGTATCCTTCAAGTCGCACGTTGCCTTCTACCACATCGTTTTAAACGAAGTTTTACCATAACATTCCTTTAGTTTGGAACCAGTATGTAATTAATTCCATTATGGAATTATGAATAGTCATTGGTTCGATCAATACCTAGTAATCTATACTTTATTTTTTTTTCCTTCTATATGAAATAGAGTTTCTGAAGAAGTCTAAGCATTAACCCCAGAAACATATATTTATAAATATTAAAATATATAAATCTATAATATTTTAAAATATTATAAATACTAATTATAAATAAAATAAAAATAACACGAATAAAATTCAAACAAATAAATAAGTTCTCTTTGAATCTGGATCTTCAAGTAACCTGATAGGATAAATTCACCAATTTCACACTTCTTCGAGTACTAAGAACTCCTAAGAAATCATCAATTTAATCTAATTGATTGAAAATTTTCTGACCTCCATATCATTATTTGAATAAGATTTTATAGTTTATAGTTTATAGTATAGTAAGACCACATTGCATTTTATCATCATACGAGAAAGATAAATCCAGATTTGTATTAAATCATCAATGATTAAAAAATCCAATTTCTTTTTTTAATGAAATAGTGGATAAAGAATGATGTAAAAGAAGATTTAGGTTGCTATATATTTTATTTTTTTTTTCATACTGATTGAAAAAAAAAGAATCGAAATAAAAAACTATGGAATCTATGTATGTATCAGATAGACTAAACTATTGTTACTGAAAGAAATTCTAGCTATTCTATATTTAATATTTATAGATCACAAATAGATTCTATTACATCTGCGTGTTATTTGAATTCGATTCAATTTGTGAAAAAGATATGATTCAGAGAAGACTCATTAAGAATAAGAATTCAATTTTTTTTTTTTTTCAATTTTATAGCTTCAAAAAAGTAACCTTTATTCTGATATAATATATATATATATTATATATCAAATATTCTATGATTCATATGGGTTAAGTATATGATATTATCATACTGTTTTGGATATGTGGACGGATATGCTCTGGGACGGAAGGATTCGAACCTCCGAATAACGGGACCAAAACCCGTTGCCTTACCACTTGGCCACGCCCCATTTACATTTATACTTGACACTAATAAACACTAATATTGTTATTGGTTGTTCGTCAACTTCAGTCTAAATATCTTAAATATCTATAAAATAAATTAGATTCTTGATAGAATTGTGCTATGTGTAGATATAGAATTAAACTGATGAATTTATTGATCATTACATCTAATTCAATTAAGATATTGTATGAAAGTATGATTTATTCTATTCACTTTTGATTTGAGAGTTGAAGTTGAAGGAGTTTTGATTGGACGAGTTCAAATCAAAGAAGTTCTTTTGGTCTATCTAATTTATTTTTATTAATTTTACCTTCTATCAATAACTCAACTTATTAATAACTCAATCAAAATAAATACAATTATCCTCAAGAACAAAATGGTTTTTATGCTTAATATATTTAGTTTGATCTGTATCTGTCTTAATTCTGTCCTTTATTCAAGTAGTTTTTTCGTCGCCAAATTGCCTGAGGCCTATGCTTTTTTCAATCCAATCGTAGATGTTATGCCAGTAATACCTGTGCTATTTTTTCTCTTAGCTTTTGTTTGGCAAGCTGCTGTAAGTTTTCGATGAGATTTTTAATACTGTCCTAGACAAATTGCTAATTTATTCGAAAAAAAAAAAAATTTACCAATTGATAAGATCAGATAAGTCTTAAAGTATCTGTGAAACCTCGAGTCAAATATTGAAATTTTGGTATAACCATAATAAATCGGGATCACCACGTTTCACTTCCTTATTCTGACTTTTTCCATTGCAAAACCTCTTGGAGTCTTACACAATTTGGGGGTATGAAAGAATATTTTTGGTAATGAAAAAATACACTTTATTTATATGAAAAAAAAAAAAACATTATAAATGAATTTTTTGAAAATTCTTTTCTATTTCTCATCTCAAATCAAAAGAACTTTAGTTTATTTATTGGTGTCAAAATAAAAATAGAAACATACATACTAGGATATGCGGTATAAAATACAAATATACAAATAGAGAATCTATTCTCTTTTTTCCTAAAAAAATAATTCTTGGAGATTGTGTAATGCTTACTCTAAAACTATTTGTTTACACGATAGTAATATTCTTTGTCTCTCTATTCATCTTCGGATTTCTATCTAATGATCCGGGACGTAATCCTGGACGTGAAGAATAAAAAAAAATAAGGTTTTTTTTTTTTTTACTCGATTTTGAAATGTTCTGAAATGTTCTTAGTAGGATTTTAGCTACTTCACATTTTTAACTATATAATTTTAACTATTATAAAATAACTAAAAAAACTTAAATTAAAGAACTAACTCACGAAAAATTTGAAAGGAAACAAAAAGTTATTGACGAAAACGGAAAGAGAGGGATTCGAACCCTCGGTACGAAAAACTCGTACAACGGATTAGCAATCCGACGCTTTAGTCCACTCAGCCATCTTTCCCCAATTGAAAAAGGATAATTATTATGTTACATAAGCAAAATTAGGGCTTGAAAAAGGCCCCTTTCTTTTTCTTTAGTTTATTTATAGTTTTGTTTTTCAACTAATATAATATTTAAAACTAAATAATAATAAATAAAATACAAAGGATCCCTCTTTGATTTTGTCCAAAGAAACCTTTTCTTTACACGGCTTGGCCTGGTCAGTACCTAGCTGGGCCGGGCCTCTTTTGTTCCAAGGAATCAAATTAAAATGATTTATTTAATTTGAAAACACAAATTCTTATTATTGATATTGAAACAATCATAATAAGGACTATTTCGGTTCCTTTGCTATTTTGATATATAATCAAAATGTCAGTTCCTATCTTAATTTCTTAGCTTTATCTTTTATTTACTTTTTTTTTTCAGTAAAAAATCAGTTAAAGTAAACAAATGTAAATAAAAAAAATAAGATAAGAAAACAAATGAACTATGAATTTTTGAACAATGCATTTTTATGTTACGGCTTAAATAGTTTTGTCAACCCATATCCGTCAAAAAACTCCAGCAAAAGACTTGGTATTTAGTTATTTAAATGAGTTCTCTTTTCCTAATCTCTTAAGTCCTCGGGTTAACGCTCTAATTTGCATGATTCTTTTTTGATCCTATACTTTTGATTACGACCAAGTTTCTTGTTCGACAAAAAGTCGATTTATATACAATAATCGGATTGTAGCGGGTATAGTTTAGTGGTAAAAGTGTGATTCGTTCTGTTAATCCCTTAACAGTTAAGGGGTCCCTCGGTTTGATTAATAACCCATTCCGATCAAAACAAAAACTTTATCTCGTAAAAAGGATTTAAGCCTTTACCTTTCAATGAAAAATTTGAGGAAGAATATACATTCTCGTGATTTGTATCCAAGAGTCAATTATAAATTGAAAAATTGGATATTGGATTATGAAATTACGAAACATAATTTTTTTTAATTGGATCAATACTTCCAATTGAATGAGTATGAGTAAGGAATCCATGGATAAAGAAAGAAAGTTTATTTATAATCGTAACTAAATCTTCAATTTTAATTTTTTGTATAGGGAAAATTGAAGCAAAATAGCTATTAAACAATGACTTTAGTTTACTAGAGACATCGATAAATTTTTTAGCTCGGTCGCGAAATGAAATGCTTTTCCTAAGGATTCTAGGAAATAGAAATTAGAGAACGAAGTAACTAGAAAAAAGAGTGTTAGAATCCCCTTCTTTTCTATTTTCTATAAGGATCGTCTAGAAAGCGGGTCATTT